TCTAGAATTTCTCTTAGATTCGAACCCATAGCTGATGATGGAACTAGAATAGATATTTTTTGTTTCCTACTCACGCGGGCCCATATTCTTGCCTTTCTATCAATCTCTAATTCTGATCTTCCTCCCCAATCTGATATTATGGTGCCGGTATAGACAGAAATTCCGTTATGGTCCAATTCTGAACGGTAATAAATACCGGGGCTTTGCAATATTTGATTGATCACAATTCTGTATATTCCATTTACTATAGAGGTTCCCAGGGAATTCATTAGAGGAATGTTTCCAATAAATACGGTTTGTTCTTGCATATCCCTACTGGTTTTCCAAATTAATCCCGCGGGTACATATAATTCAGAAGAATATGTGAGTGATTCATACACAGCATCTCTTTCTTTTATCAAAGGTTCCACCAATTGATATGTTTCCACAAATAATTGAAATTCAATTTCTTGATCTGTATCTTCAATTTTTGGAAACTTATGAAGTTCTTCCGTCAAGCCCTGATCAATGAACCTACAAAATCCCTCAAATTGTATCTGATTAAATCCAGGTATTGTAGACATTCCCTCATTTCCATCCCGGAGCATCTTAAGTTTCCCGTTTATTGAAAAAATCCCATTATTTGCTCACTCTTTATCAAATCAAACCATATGGATCGATCTAGCAATGATGGAATGTGTATTCTGTTTACTGAATCACATGAAATTTGATCCAACTCCATATGCGTATGAAATATGTATGAACGGAGGAATAAAGAGAATTTTCTACTCAAATTCGAATTTGTGACAGATACAAATGAAAATGAATTGATAAAACATTCCTCGAAACAAAATTATGCCACTTAGACTTATGGAGTCTTGTATAGAATATAAAAATTGATCCAATTTCTACCTATTTCTATTATTATGATATTACGATCAGATTGGATACCAGAAAAAATAAATGGATTCAGGATTTGATCTGTTCTCTATGAATGAGATAAAGACAGAATAATCAGAAACAGTATAGAGTTGACTTTTATTTTAGCATTTAACTTATTTTGTTGATTCCATTGTTCAAAAAAGGATTCGCAGAGAAGAAAGATATTTCTACCCATTGTTAGTAGAATTTAGTAGAATACGATTAAAGTGCGTAAGGTAAGAGGAGTTGTATTTATTAAGTACAGGCAAATATACCATACCCATCTAGCTCTCTGCATATCCCATCTTTTATTGCAGTTCAGGGGGCAACGTAGGCCGTGCTATATCATAATTTCTATTTTAGATTCAATCTATTCAATGAAAAATATTCAATGAAAAATGAAAGTACGATGATTCACTCTGGGGATATGTAGATAAGATACCCGACTAGGTATCTGTGTAACAATTTCTGGGGTTTACATATACACATAATTGCTGTTATAATTGAAATGGAAAAGGATTCATTATTGAAATGAATGGATACGGATTAGTCGTGTATCCATTTGATTTTCTTATGTAATTAAGGAAACACAATTGGAGATCAAAATCCGGGAACCATTCATGAATTCACAGTCATTAGTTATAGTTAATGGTTCCAATTTTACCTGAATTTTGGATTCTGTGACTGGAAATCCATTTTTCTCTTTCAATAGATTATTTCAATATAATCTAAAATAGAATAGATAAAATAAAGAGAAGAGCATTTTTTAGGTATTGTTGAGATACTATACAATCAATCGAAGAGAATAATCTCAACTGGATCCAATAAAAAAAAGATTTCCATCTATTTTTTACTGTTTTGGCGGCATGGCCGAGTGGTAAGGCGGGGGACTGCAAATCCTTTCTCCCCAGTTCAAATCCGGGTGTCGCCTGATCAACAAAAGCCTCGGAATCCCTTATCTTATCCTGCTGATATAACTCGCCGAATTCTTGACCAGCAGAAGCAGAGGCAAAGGACTAGGGCTGTCGTGTCGATACTTTATTTTAAGAATCCGGAGGTTCTATAAAGGACTGTAAATCCTTGCTCCTAGGATCCAAGGAGAGATTATAGGAAGGATGATCAATCCTTCCTAATTACCTTACCCGACTAGTGTAGTGTCTACTCACTGAATCTTGAATTCAATTGGATAGGATGATGGGGAATCAAATTCGGAGTTGTAGAAAGGGCTGAAGATACTTTGTATCCAAACTCACGAGAGTCTCTGAGTGCTCAGGCATTCAATCAATATTGGATGGGCGATTGGCTCTTATCGAATAAAAGAAAGGTTGAAAAAACAAAAAACTCTTCCTTTTTGGTAACCCCCGCCAAGAATGGAATAGGGTGTCTCCCGATTGTTTCACAGAAACAGAGACAGTAAGTCTTAGATTAAATGGGGATAGAGGTATGTGATAGATAGTTCTCTATCTTGAGAGCATATTTTTCTGCCTTTTGCTTATGAAAGTCAACAAAACAAACAATAGGTCTTAATATTGCTACATGTTCTATTAGTAGCATTCCTTTGACACTTCCAAGGGGGTAACTGTGTATCTTGCTTGTGCTTAATGCTTCCCGATTCTACCAGAAATCATATAGGGACTTGTTACAAGTGGATTCATTGGATTGATTCATCCATATTGTTAGGTCAGAACACCATTTTGACTATGCACCATTGATTCCACTATTATTAGTGATCAATAATAGAATAATTATATCATATTCATATAGATAGGGGACATAATTCACATGGATACAGTCAGTCTCGCTTGGGCTGCTTTAATGGTAGTCTTTACATTTTCCCTTTCACTCGTAGTATGGGGAAGAAGTGGACTCTAGGTGTACTACTCATTGAGTTGAGTAATCGAATCAATTGTTTAATAGATCGTTTTGCGAAGTGTTTTTAAAGAAAAATATCTCCATTTCCAAATTCTACTGGAATCAATTAATATATGAATTAGAACCTTTCAATCAAACAAATATTTCAAGGATTCCCGTGTTCGTATTTCGAAACTCAAAAGGATACACATGATAGGAAATTTTTTCCAACCGAATTCTTCCTAACCTAAATATTCTATTTCGATGAACCGGCTCTTACCAGAATAATGGATATTACAATGAGGAACAACTAACCCCTACTATAAATATATATATATTTTATTTGTTTCCCTCTTTACTGTTCAAAGAGGAAGTCGTTCTGCTATTACGTAGATACGTACTTTCTCCTGGAGGCGACATAGACATAGTGGTTGTCCAAAGAAAAGAGGTACTACGCATAATAAAATCTTGCTTGCGTTGGGTGATCCACATATCGCGAACTTACCATTTTTTACTCCTAGGAATCTTATTTAGACTTTATCAACTCGCCCCATGCCATGGTTCAAGCATGAAAAATCGGTGGGGTCTACTACTCCTTTTCAAAATCCGAATAAGTTACCATGGAACTCCTTGGATCATCTGTTAACAGCTCAATCAATTACTTCTTCGGAATGCAAAAGATTAGAGATTACTTGGTTTTCTTTTCTTTTATATAAGGTATGCTCATACTATTCTTCCCCCATTGATTGTTTCGATGGATCCCGGGATCCATATTGAAAATAATCTGAAATCTTAGAACAGTTGACGTTCGGTTATTTCGGATTGATCGGAATCAATAATCAATACAAATGGATGTAGCGAAGAAATACAATCGGAGTACTTACTATTTACATGTGCATACATGTAATGTACATGTATGTAGATACATATTGTGGATTGATCCACATCAAGCCCATATCTGTATACAATACAACTTTATACAATAATGGATAGTGTGGTAGAAAGGTTCATATAGTTCTTTCTACCATACTATCTCATCTCATATACTGCTGATTCCAGTCCATCCATTTCATTTAATACTTGGAATTTGCATCCCTTTCATTTCTTCAATCATTGATAAGAAAAGAACTAATAAGTCAAATTTGATTCAAATTAATCATTTTGACTGACTGTTTTTACGTAGATGATAAGTAAAAAAGCAGTAGGAACTAGAATGAACAATGCAGTAGCAATAAATGCGAGAATATTTACTTCCATAATCTCATCGTTTTTTTTTTTTTGCTTCGTAATAACTCGGGATCTAATCCCATAGAGATGATCCATTTTTTTCCTGTAAATTCAATGGAATAAATTGCAGCCTGATGATACTGAATCGTATCAATATCATGAATAACAATATCTGATCGATCAAATTGATTCATCGTCGAGAATTGAATAGTATAACATAGGAAGATCTTTTATCCATACCGAACCAAATTTCAAATTGGATTCCTGATCCAATCAAGAATCCCATTGAATTTCTCGTCTTTTTCCACTCTTTCTTCTCTATAACCTACCATTTGCCTTATATTAAGCATCTGATGGGGTATCATCTGACCGGTGTTCCATTGGTCACAGACCCAAACAGTAGAAGTGAAATGGAAAAAGGAATGAGTTAAGTTCTAAGCTAAGTTTTTGTGATGATCTAATCTTCTTGGAAGACAGAGAAGTGTCATAAATATGGGTTAACTATGTTTAAGTTAATTATGTATCGTACAATAAACGAATACAATTTGTGTATGTGTTCCCGGGAAACATATAGGTACTTACTCTATTTATTCAATTCCATTGATCAGGGGCAATCGAAAAAGTCAGACCAGTGCGCTATCTCTTGGAATCCTGAATATGGTGATACCACCGATTTCATCTACATATGCCTCTCTCCCATCAATCGGTACTAGTTGAAGTAATTGAAATTCCCGTATTTGTCTGATGAGAAATGCGAAACGAAAAACGCAAGAAATAAGGATCCCTACTGGGAATTGGATCTTGCCCCTTGGCCCCCCTCTTCACAGAAAATGGAGAGATGAATTGATGGGTTCATCGGATCCTAGGTCGGGACTGACGGGGCTCGAACCCGCAGCTTCCGCCTTGACAGGGCGGTGCTCTGACCAATTGAACTACAATCCCAGGTAAATGAGGAATGAGGTGTACTGCATACATATTCTTATGATTGAACCATTTATATTTAAAATCAAAATCGGCGTGTTGTAACTGTAACAGAGACACGAGTGATATACTGATATCCACATAGATATGGACTATAGTGAGAGTGACACGGATTACTAGTAATCCTGTGGTTATTACCAAATCGATCGATAATCAATCTTATCTTTCAATGAAAAAAAGACTCTTTATTCTTTTCTTCCATATCAGGCATTTCTGGGGGACAAATTTTGGATATCATCCTCATGGATCGGCGAATTATTGGGCCGAGCTGGATTTGAACCAGCGTAGACATATCGCCAACGAATTTACAGTCCGTCCCCATTAACCGCTCGGGCATCGACCCAGGAAAAATCAATTCTAGGCTTATTGATAATCCATGATCAACTTCCTTTCGTAGTACCCTACCCCCAGGGGAAGTCGAATCCCCGCTGCCTCCTTGAAAGAGAGATGTCCTGACCCACTAGACGATAGGGGCATACCCGCCCGATCGCCATCATATACTATGCTCATAGTATGGCCAGTTTTTTGGAATTGTCAATATAATAGAAATAGAACGGTATGCCTAGATCCGAAAAATCTTTCTTGCTTTCCTGATTCCATAGAATTCTTGGTTCATGAATGAACCATATATCTATGACGAAGTATAGGATCCCTTTAGGGAGTGATTTGTCCGACAGAAAAAAAGTCAAACCCTATTTCTTCCATTTTCACTCATCAATTCGCTCATCGTTAAGATGAGATATGCCTATCTCTATCTCATACTAAGCCAGGAAATTAAGAAACAATAGAAATTTTGTGTGTTTTTTTTTGATAAGAATTCGGTTCAGGGTACGGGTCGAATCCCTTCATCACATGATTCGATGAAATATCTTGGATCTATGTCGGATTGGTACATGTATCAATCAAGCGAATCTCGTTCTGATGGGTCAATAAAAGCAAAGCAATTAGGATCGGTCTTGAAACAATTCATTGCATTGATATTTGTCAAATATCAAGAATCTTTAGACTTCCTAGTTAAATAAAATTTCATGTTCCTAAATGAGCCCTTATGCATACGTGTATATATATGCATATAGTATATATATAGGTACATGCACTAGACTCATAGTGGCTAATTCATGAATTGACTAAAATGGGCCCTTTTAACTCAGTGGTAGAGTAACGCCATGGTAAGGCGTAAGTCATCGGTTCAAATCCGATAAAGGGCTTTTTCCCCGAAACTCCAGTCTTAGTCTTCATTTTTCAACGGAGAATGGAGATATTGTTTATATTTGTAATAATCAAAAAAGGCAACCGCCCGTATAATGAGTTATAGAATGAGTTCTATTATAGGGTTGAACATTTATTCATTATGATAATAAGTAATCGCCCTTATTAGGAATTAGGAGGACTACTATGTCATACAGGCTATATTCCTTCTTATGTTTCATGATTCATATTTGTGGTCCTGGGACATCGCTATTCTAGCTACCCAATCCCGATTATGAATCACCAAACAAAAATATTCCTACTTCTCTATTGTTCCAATCAAATCCATCGGAAAAATGAGAAATGAAGAAAAGCAAAAGTAAGTGGACCTGACCCATTGAATCATGACTATATCAGCTATTCTGATATTTAAATTCGATAGAGATAAACTTGTAGAAGTAGAAGCGGACCTTGACCTTTTTTTGATTTCCTTGGATCACGCAAGAAGCGGACCTTGACCTTTTTTTGATTTCCTTGGATCACGCAAGAAGCGGACCTTGACCTTTTTTTGATTTCCTTGGATCACGCAAGAATTTGTCGATATTTCCGATTCAGAATCTTCTTGTTCCTGGATGCTCCATAGGAATAAATCGCTATTCCTTTCCTCCACAGAGAAAAGTTTATTCCGAGTCACAAGAACAATCTATTTTTCCATATTTTTCTTTGATTCCAGAAAAAGATCCGTTTATATCCTATCCATATAGGATTTATATATAGATATCAGATCATGGCTTCATGTACCAAATATTTTCGATGCATCAGATATTTTGGTTCCGCCAATGCAATAATGCAATGGAGAACGAATGTGAAAAAGGGACTTTCATTTCCAGTCTCCTATTATTTAATATTGAATTTAGGGACAGGGACAAAAAAATAGGGAATTTTTTTTTGGTTCGACTCGTGAAAAGAGATACTCTGGAATTTTAGATGCATTCGAAGGAAATACAACAAAGAAGACAGACAATAACAAAAAACAATCAAAAAATGAAAGAGTCATAAATTCTAATAAATTTAGAATAAATTATATATATATATGATAATATATTATATATATATATATGATACTGTAGTAGTTTAGTATACACATAAATTAGGAGAATCCATAGAGATATTTATGGATATTTTCTCAATATCACGAATAAGATCCAAGAATAAGATTAGTTGATGGAACGGGGAGATAGATCTGGAGAGCGGCAACAACTGGTAGCGAGAGAAGGGATCACGTGTTCCTTGACAGTTATTTCAAAAAATACATTTGATTGATGAGTCATAAGACAATTCAGGGTTCAGATG